TCGATACATCCTCTTTAGCAGAAAGACGGCTATTCCTTGCTCATTATCAGACAATCACTTATGCACAAACCCCGTCTGGGGCTAATAGTGTTCATGTCCCATCTGATCTACAACCCTTTTCGCTCCGCTTAGCTGTAACCCCCTCTCGGGGTATTTTAGTGATAGGTTCTATAGGAATTGGACGATCCTATTTGGTCAAATACCTAACGAAAAACTCCTATCTTCCTTTCATTACGATATTTCTGGACAAGTTCCGGGATACAGTTTTTCGTTTTGCTGATGATGATGATGACAGTGATGCCAGTGATGATGAGATCGAGATTTTTATTGATGCTCGTGACCCTATTGAGGCTATTAATCAAGATATTCATGTTTTTGACGATATGGATATTGATTTTGATCCTAGTATCTATAGTTTTGAGGAGAGAGATGCTCATGACGATAAGATTAATATGGAGCTGGAACAGCTAACTAGGATGGATGCGCTAACTGAGGAGATGGACACGGTGTGGCGCGTAGCCCAATTTTATATCAGCCTTCAAATCGAATTAACAAAAGCAATCTCTCCTTGCATAATATGGATTCCAAACATTCATGAGCTGCATTTTAGGGATTCGGGTTCCTTCTCCCTCGAGCTATTAGTGAACCTTCTCTCCTGGGATTGTGAAAGATCTTCCACTGGAAATAGTCTTGTTATTGCTTCGACCCATTTTCCCCAATTCGTGGATCCCTCTCTAATAGCTCCGCATAGATTAGATACGTGCATTAAGGTACGAAGGCCTCTTATTCCACAACAACGAAAGCACTTTTTCACTCTTTCATATACTAGGGGATTTCGCTTGGAAAAAAAAGCGTTCCAGGCTAATGGATTCGCGGCCATAACCATGGGTTCCAATGCACAAGATCTTATAGCACTTACCAATGAGGCCCTATCGATTAGTATTTCACATGGGAAATCGATTATAGACGAAAATACAATTAGATTCGCTCGTCATAGACAAACTTGGGATTTGCGAGCCCATGTAATACCGGTTCAGAATTCTCGGCTCCTTTTCTATCAGATAGGAAGGGCTGTCGCACAAAATTTACTTCTAAATAATTGCCCCATAGATCCGATATCTATCTATTTGCAGAAGACATTCTGTAACGAAGGGGATTTTTATTTGTACAGCTCGTACGTCGAACTTGGAATGAGCACGAAGAAATTAACGATACTTCTTTATCTTTTGAATTGTTCTGCCGGATCGGTCGCTCAAGATCTTTGGTCTCCACCCGAACCAGAGGAAAACAATAGGATCGCTTATGGTAGACTCGTTGAGAATGATTTTGATCTAGTTCATGGCCTATTAGAAATAGAAGGCATTCTAGAGGGATTCTCACGGACAGATCTAGAGGGATGCTCACGGACAGAAAAAGATTGCAGTCAGTTTGATAAGGATCGAGTGCCATTGCTTCTTCGGCCCGAACCAAGGAATCCCTCAGATATGATACAAAATGGATTTCAATCTATGATTGATCAGAAATTTATCTATGAATCGGAGGAGGTGTTTGTAGCGGGGGAAAAAGTCAACCCGCAGAAGGTGTTCTCCAATTTCATAGTTTGGGCTCCTAGAATATGGTCCCCTTGGGGCTTTCTATTTGATTGGGTCGAAAGGACCAATGACAATGAATTGGGAGTTCCCTATTGGTCCAGTTCATTTTGGGCCAAGCAGATCCAGTTCGTTCTTGCGGACTATGAAGAGGATGAGCTTGAAGAGAATGATCAAGAGAATGATTCGTATTATGATGAAGATGAAGTTGAACCGAATCCTAATCCTCTTGAAGCGGATGAGCAAAAGAAGGAGAGGGGTGTGTATTATAAGCTTGACGATCAAGATAACGATGGGTTTGAACCTCAATTTGACAGGTTTAATTATGAAGTCGGTGATAAGTTTTACGAGGCGTTCTTGCAGAGTATATACCTGACACGAGCTAGAATTCGAATTTCCAAAGAACAAGTCCTTTTTCGAATAAGCCAATTCATTTGGAACCCTGGAAATCCATTCTTTGTCCTATCCGAAGATCCGGCCCTTGCCTCTATGTTTTCACATCGAGAATTCTTTGCAGATGCAGATGAAGAGATATTAAAGTGGTTTATTACTTCCGAAATCAAATCTATGAGAAAAAGCTGGATTTTCGAGGAGACGCAAGAAAAGCGCTTCGAAGGGTTGAATCATCGCCGGAGATGGCTTAGAAGAACCAATAGTTCTAATGGATCTTTCCGTTCTAATACTCTATCCGAGAGTTATCAGTATTTATCAAATCTGTTCCTATCTAACAGAACACTATTGGATCAAATGCAAAAGACATTGGTGAGAAAAAGATGGCTTTTCCCGGATGACATGCAAAATTTTTTCATGGAACAATATGCTACTGCTGAAACACGGAAGAATTGAAATCTTAGATCAATACACTATGTATGGATGGTATGAACTGCCTAAACAAGAATTCTTGAACAGCG